ACCTCATACGGCTCAGCAATCCATTCTTTTTGAGGTCCCATCTTAATCTACACTATGCTAACTGAATTAGATTTATGAGAAATCTATCCCATTTGTTTTTTCTTGGGTTAACCAGAAGAAGTTAATTACATAAGTTTCAAATTCTAATTTAGATCAATAATTAGTTTTCTCTTTTCTCCCACCTTCAGAAGCATGAAGCATGGATATACCCTATATCCTTAGAATTTTCTGAAAGGTAACTATCTCGGTTTCATATATGAAATTTATATAGAATCTTTGAAAAAGACTTTTTCCATAAGAAAAAAGAACTTACTATCTTTGGGATCTGATGCTACACCGCTGCTCAATACTTTAGTGGATCCACTCTATTACATAAGTTGATTCCTAACTTGATATCCCGTATCATGACATAAGTAAGCAGTTCTTAACTGTATCGATCCGATAGCTCGATAATTGATCTTTACGGTGCTTTCTTTATCAATTAGATACTTTATCCTATCCATAGAGTATGGTATGTGGGCCGTATCTTTTTTCCTATTTTTGGAAAGTCTCTTTCATTTCTACAGCTGATACAAATCGTTGCTTTGGACGATGCATATGTAGAAAGCCCATTTTTTTCTAGTATTGACTAGTCAATTTGCTATTTTTTCCTTCTTTCTATAGTGGAGATAGTCGCACGTAATGACAGATCACGGCCATATTATTAAAAGCTTGTGGTAAGAATGGGTTTCGTTCTAGTGCCCGGAAATAATATTCTAAAGCCTTTGTATGCTCTCCGTTGCTTGTGTGTATAAGGCCTATATTATAGAGTATATAACTTCGATCATAGGGATCGATTTCTGGTCGCGTAGCTTCATAATAATTCTGTAAAGCTTCTGCATAATTTCCTTCGGATTGAGCCGACATCCGTTGCGGTCGTTCATTTTATTCAAAAAATCTCCGTTCCAGAACCGTACGTGAGATTTTCATCTCATACGGCTCCTCCCTTCTGTGCATAATACTAAGGGGAATAATCCATAGAATCAAAATTTCACTATTCTCATTATGAACTGACAGGAGCTAGTATTTTTACAAGAAATCTCTAGCCAGCCTTCCCGCAAGAGGTTTTTTCTTAACACCAACCGTATTAGTGCTAGATAGAAATGATAACTCCAACGATTTCTTTGTCCTCAACGCCTACTATTTCCAGGAATTAGTCACTTCAACGATCTTTGATGGTTATACGGGTATCCAAAGTACGAACGAGATGGATGTTTGTTGTCCCAACCATTCTTGCTAGTCCCAATACCGATAAGGAAAAGGGTATTTTATAACAAAGTTTTCGTGTTGTTGATTCCTAGGTGTAGTGCTTCTTCCCCTATGCCTCCTATTGGTACTAGTGGACCTGCAATACAGAACCTATAGGTATAACCTTTTGTTCAATACTAAAATCGACAATTAAAGTATCCGAGGCTGGATCAATCGAGGATACACGACAGAAGGAATTGTTCTATTCCCAAACTTTACCTTCACCAAGCGTAGGTTTTTCCATAATTTGGTTCTTTCTAGTCCGAACAACGTCTTTTTATTCTAGGACTGGGGTGAGGGCTAAAAAAAAACAAGAAAAAAGAATCAAATCACACCATCCCTGTAATAGGTAAATGCCTTTTTTTCTCCTAAAGTTGTCGGAATTATTCGTAATAAAATATTGGCTACAATTGAAGAGGTCTTATCAATAAAATTTCCATTTATCCGAGATCTAGGCATAATTAGCAATCCATTCTATAATTCTTCTCATTATCCCCGGGGGAAAATGATCCCACAAACAAAGGAATTGTAGTACAAAATAACATAAAAACAGACGACTCATTCTAAAAAAAAAACAAAGACGCGGACCTTCTGCTCAAATTGCCCGCCTTTTGGACAAAGAGAGATAGGATACTTTTGAATCAGATTGGACTCATCCAAATTTCGTAGCATACAAATTAGTGTAGCTATTACTATTTCATCTAAGTTGAATAACCGAGGGCTTTATTTTGATATGTATTCTGATAACTCGAGAAATTTAGATTTGGTTATGATCCAAAGAAGAAAAAGGATGGAATAATCATTCCATGAAAAAATATTGAAATGGAATCGAAAAATCCACGGTACGATTCATGAATTTGTAATAGATAGATGGGGTAGTTGATGAGATAAGTTGTTGTTGATAAATTGGAAAGGAATTTTTGATTTCTATAGAATCATTGATCGTCCATACCTGTACTGTAATAATATGAATGCCTCGCTATTCACTCGGTTTCTGGTCAATAATAAGATTGCGTAGGAGAGATGGCCGAGTGGTTCAAGGCGTAGCACTGGAACTGCTATGTAGGCTTTTGTTTACCGGGGGTTCGAATCCCTCTCTTTCCGTTTCTGTTAATTCACAGACGTTACCGACCACAATATATCAAATCAAATAACAATTGATACCATTCTTCCAACAGCATTTGATAGGGATTCTCTATTCCTAATTACATTGCTGGGGTAAGGTCCATAAAATACAAAATATCGCGTAAAGAGCAAAAAAGAAAAAAATCCAATCCTACAGATAATCTATTTGCGATACATGAATGAAAAAAATGTGGATAAAAAAAGGCCTTAGGTCTATTTACTTCGGCAAAAGGGGACATAATTGTCTGAACTTTTCTTTGTTATTTTCGTTTCAAGTCTGACGGGAATAATATTCTACGACTAACAACTCATTTATTTTTAAACCGATCCATTTACTATCTATTATTTGATTTACTAATCCTTTATATTGGAATGGGTCAATAGTCAAATGGTTTGGCAATTCCCCGTGGGGGGACGAAGCAATATAATTTTGAATCAGAGCTTTTGATCTTTGTTTATCCTTCGTAGTAATAGTATCTCGGGGTTTGCAACGATAACTTGGTATATCCACTATACGACCATTAACTAAAATATGTCTGTGGTTAACTAATTGCCTAGCTCCAGGAATGGTCGAAGCCATACCCAATCGAAAAAGGATGTTATCTAAACGCATCTCAAGTAGTTGTAGTAAAACCTGACCCGTTGACCCCTTGGCTTTTCCTGCGATATGCACATATTTAAGTAATTGTCGCTCTGTCAGACCATAATGAAAACGCAATTTCTGTTTTTCTTCTAGACGAATACGATATTGTGATCTTTTCCCAGAACGCAATTGATTTTTAAGATCACTTCCGGATCTAGGTCTTTTACTAGTTAATCCCGGTAACGCCCCCAGACGGCGAATTTTTTTGAAACGAGGTCCTCGGTAACGAGACATAAAGACTCCTTTTTATTTTATTAAAATTGTATTTTACAGAAAATAAATCGAAATTAAGACTGAACTAAAGGATAAACAAAGCAAAGCTAAATCTACGGAAATATTTCAAAGTAGAATGAAATGAATTGTATCGATATCCGGATTTTTTGTATATATAGGAAGTTAAGGCTCTGTTTTATGATTTGTTCTGTTTAGATCTAATTGCTCTAATCTACCCTTTTTATTAATAATTAGAATTATCAAGTTAATACGACATAATAGATGGGTGACCCCACATTGGAAAAAGGAGAGATTATCAAAAAATCGATAGACAAAAAAGCCGGCTATCGGAATCGAACCGATGACCATCACATTACAAATGCGATGCTCTAACCCCTGAGCTAAGCGGGCTCACATAACAGAAATACGAATAATGTATAGTAATTCAGAAAACTCTTCTATATTCTAGTTATTAGCTATGAATTTCATATGAACTATAGAATTATGAATCCTGTAGTTAGAAATAATATAGCTTTCTATAACTAGAAATTCTATTTATGAATTCTATTCTTCTATTCTAATAATAGAAATATATGTTAGAATATATGTTATTATAATATATGTTATATAAATATATAACTAATTAGAATTTTCATTCTATCATTATACATAATATACATTTTTTTTCTATTTATTTTCATAACATAAATAGAATTTCTATTTTTTTTTTTATTTTGACTTTCTATAAATATACTATTTATTTTATTGACTATTTATTGACTATTTCTTATTTATTTTGTTAGAAATATATTTATATAATTTTTCTTTTTATATAGAAATCATTTGCATTTTTTTTATGATAATACTATGTTTAGTTCAAATTTGAAATTATGATTAGAAAAAAATGGAATTATTTCTGAGAACATTTCTAGCAAATTCTTTTAAGTTAATTATATATATTTTATTTATATATATTAATAATATTAATAATATTATTATAGCGGGTCGGCCCTAAGAATAAGATAAGGATAAAGATACAATCAAAATGCTAATGAAATAGTCCTCCTATTTCATTCGGAAAAGAAATAGATAGAACGAAAAAAAAAGAAGAATGAATATCGACCGTTTCAGTATTCCAAATCGCGCTGTAAAAACGAAAGGTGGGGGAGACATATATATATGTGGGATATATCTATCCATATTGAATTGCGGGTACATTAATGATAGAATCATTTCTGATTCAAACAAATATGGTTCACACAATAGAAAAGAGATGAAAGAAAAAGGATGCCCAAAAAAAGAAAATAGCAGCATATACTTTTTCGATATGGGAATCATTAGATAATGAATTCAACAGTTCCAAGATAAATGAAAGAAGTGGATGGTATTAGAACTAGGTCCTTGTCTAAAATTAAAATAAAAGGGGATATGGCGAAATTGGTAGACGCTACGGACTTGATTAAATTGAGCTTTAGTATGGAAACCTGCTAAGTGGTAACTTCCAAATTCAGAGAAACCCTGGAAAAAAAGGGGGCAATCCTGAGCCAAATCTTTATTTTGAGAAAACGAACACGGGTTTAAAAACTAGAATAAAAAAAGATAGGTGCAGAGACTCAATGGAAGCTGTTCTAATCAAACGATTAATCACGACCTGAATCCATTATCATTATATATGCAAAATTCAGAGCTATTGTGGATCTATTCCAATCAAAGTTGAAGGAAGAATAGATCA